TATAATTGGAGATACCATTGTTTCTGGTACAGAAGTTCCTATATCAATGGGAAATGCCCTACCTTTGAGTGCGGTTTGAACTATTGATTTACGTAATTGGAAGTAACCAATTAGGTTTACGACGAAACCTAGGAATCGATCACTGATCCAATCGGAGTACCTCTACGGGATAGACCTCAACAGAAAACTGTTGAGTAACGGCAGCAAGTGATTGAGTTCAGTAGTTCCTCATAGAAAATTATTGACTCTAGAGATATGGTAATATGGAGAAGACAAAATTGTTTGAAGCGCGCACAGAACCGGAAGCGCCCCTTGTTTCAAAGAGAGGAGGACGGGTTATTCACATTTAATTTGATGGTCAGAGGCGAATTGAAAGCTAAGCAGTGGTAATTAGAAAGACCCCCGGGGAAAAATAGAGATGTCTCCTACGTTACCCGTAATATGTGGAAGTATCGACGTAATTTCATAGAGTCATCCGGTCTGAATGCTACATGAAGAACATAAGCCAGATGACGGAACGGGGAGACCTAGGATGTAGAAGATCATAACATGAGTGATTCGGCAGATTTGGATTCCTATATATCCACTCATGTGGTACTTCATCATACGATTCATATAAGATCCATCTGTCTAGATATCATCATATCCATCTGTCTAGATATCATCATATACATCTAGAAAGCCGTATGCTTTGGAAGAAGCTTGTACGGTTTGGGAAGGGGTTTTGATTGAGAAAAAAGAAGAATCTACTTCAACCGATATGCCCTTAGGCACGGCCATACATAACATAGAAATCACACTTGGAAAGGGTGGACAATTAGCTAGAGCAGCAGGCGCTGTAGCGAAACTGATTGCAAAAGAGGGTAAATCGGCCACATTAAGATTACCATCTGGGGAGGTCCGTTTGATATCCAAAAACTGCTTAGCAACAGTCGGACAAGTGGGTAATGTTGGGGTGAACCAAAAAAGTTTGGGTAGAGCCGGATCTAAGTGTTGGCTAGGTAAGCGTCCTGTAGTAAGAGGAGTAGTTATGAACCCTGTAGACCATCCCCATGGGGGCGGTGAAGGGAGAGCCCCAATTGGTAGAAAAAAACCCACAACCCCCTGGGGTTATCCTGCGCTTGGAAGAAGAAGTAGGAAAAGGAACAAATATAGTGATAGTTTTATTCTTCGTCGCCGTAAATAGAAACATTGAAAATTGAATCTTTGGAATTGGAAATAATGTGATGGGCGAACGACGGGAATTGAACCCGCGCATGGTGGATTCACAATCCACTGCCTTGATCCACTTGGCTACATCCGCCCCTTCCCTTATCTAGCTAAAGGATTTTCTCTTTTTTCCATTCATCATTATACTTCAGATTAAGATCGAGATATTGGACATAGAATGCCAATTTAAAAAAGGGAAAAATAAGGAGTAATCAGCCGTGACACGTTCACTAAAAAAAAATCCTTTTGTAGCTAATCATTTAGCGGGAAGAATTGAAAAACTCAACAGGAGGGAGGAGAAAGAAATCATAGTGACTTGGTCTCGGGCATCTACCATTATACCCACAATGATTGGCCATACAATCGCTATTCATAATGGAAAGGAACATTTACCTATTTATATCACAGATCGTATGGTCGGTCACAAATTGGGAGAATTCGCACCTACTCTAACTTTCGTGAGACACGCGAGAAACGATAATAAATCTCGTCGTTAGTCGTTCTACTAAGTATTCATGTGAAAAGCCTTATCTTAATAGTTAATAGTATTTCTAATAGTATTTAGACTTAAGAGTCTTTATCTTATAGTAAGAGTATAGGTATATTTCTTTTTCTAGTATACTAATATACTCACTTTTCTGACTTATCTTATACTATACTTCACCTAGGCACTTATCATTCATTGGCGGGGGAGAACTTTTATGATAAAGAACGAAAATTCGGATAGAGAAGCAAGAG